CGCAGAATTAGAAGCTTTTGCACAATTCTCTTCAGATCTTGATAAAACTACGCAAACTCAATTGGCAAGAGGTCGACGATTGCGCGAGTTGCTTAAACAATCCCAATCAGCTCCTCTTACTGTGGAAGAACAGATAATAACTATTTATGCTGGAATTAATAGTTATCTTGATTCATTAGAAATTGAACAGGTAAGGAAATTTCTCGTTGAGTTACGGGCTTATTTAAAAACGAAGAAACCTAAATTCAACGAAATCATATCTTCTACCAAGACATTCACTGGGGAAGCAGAAGCCATTTTGAAGGAAGCTATTCAGGAACAGATGGAACTCTTTTTACTTCAGGAACAAGTAGAAAAAAATTGATTCCAAATTTAATACCTTTATAATTTAGATAATTAGTCTCTTTCAAAATTTTTAAAAGAATAATAAAGAGAAGAAATTCCCAATATAGTTTTAGAAATATACTTCAAGTAATATATATGCAATTGCAATAAATTCAATATGTAATCAATTTGCGTCCAATAGGATTTGAACCTATACCAAAGATTTAGAAGACCTCTGTCCTATCCATTAGACGATGGACGCTTTTCTTTTTTTCTTTCCCTTTTCACGAAAATTTCGTGAAAAGGGAAAGAAAAAAAAGAATTCTATAAAATACTCTATCTATCCGAATATAGAAATAATAATTATTCTATATAGAATAAGACTAAATGAAATCATTCAAATTGAATATTCATAACTAAAACTAACTAAAGAAATTTACGAAATAAAAAATATTCTATTTAGAGAAATAGAATATAAGCGGGTAGCGGGAATCGAACCCGCATCATTAGCTTGGAAGGCTAAGGGTTATAGTCGACGTTTATGAATGAACGTCTCTAATTCAAAACCGAACGTGAAACTTTTGTTTCATTCAGCTCCTTTACAGAATAATTTAAGAGATAGATGGAATACATGAAAAAAAATGACCCATAACATCTATGTCAGCCTTTCGGTATGAATACAATTAACGTTGCTTTTTAGATGATCCCTATAGAAAAGGAGTATTTGAACAATCTCTTTTTTTTCTAGTTACTTCGTTCTCTATTTCTATTTGATAGAATCTTTAGGAAAAGAATAAAATTTCCGTCGAGCTAAAAAAATGGATCGATGTTTCTAGTAAACTAAAAAAATCGTTTAATAGCTATTTTGCTTCACTCGCTGCTATACAAAACAAATAATAAAAAAATGGGAAGATTTAGTTACGATTGGAAACAAATTTTAGATATCTTTCTCCCTAGATCCTTTACTTATATTCAAAAATTGGCATTCTTGATCCAATTGCAAAAACTTATGTTTCATAATTTTAGAATCAATTCTAAATTGTATACAAATTAGAATAATTTGTACAAATTACGATAATTTATATTATTCCTCGTTGAGAGGTAGAAAGGATGAAATCCCTTAAAGTAAGAAATAAAGTTTTTGATCGTGATATGAATCACGCAAGCGACCCCTTAACTATTAAGTGGTCGATAGAACGAATCGCACTTTTACCACTAAACTATACCCGCTACAATACCATTATTGTATATAAAAAGATCTTTTGTCGAACAAGGGAATCAGTCATAATTATGAAATAGGTGCAGAATTTGATGATAAATACAGTGTTTACATGTTTCGTAAAGGGCCCCCTAATGAAATTTAGAAAAGGGGGCAAATCTCATTTTTGGATTTTGTTGAAGGTATTTTGACAGATAGATCTCGACAAAATTACTAAACTAAATTCATAACACAAAAATGCATTATGCAAGAATCCATAGTTCTATTTCTTTTTTTAGATACGTTACCTGATTAATTCGTGTGATATACGATCACAAAGTTATTTTTATTTTTATTTTTGTTTGATCATATTCAAATGTTTGAATTAATTACAAGTTTGTTTCAAATCTGATACAGAAAAATAAATCATTCTTATCCAGGATTCATAGGAAAAAAGAGCTGTGCCAGTACCTAGCTGGACTCTGGATAAAAAAACAAACTAAAAAAGAAAATCAAAAATTATAGATTTAGATTATCTAGTTAGTATAAGTATTTATTACTATATATACAGTATAGTATTTAGTATATATAGAATTAATAAGAATTAATATATATTTGAATCCATATTTATGAGTTAATATAGAATTATAATCAAAGAGAAAAAAGATAGATAAGATATATCAAATGAAGATCAATCAATATCAAATAAGATATAATCAAATAAGATATATAGACGGGTTTTTTCGAGCCCTACTTTTTGTTCTTTTTGTTTATGCGGGGTATCATAAGAATAATAATTTCATTTTTTGAATTGGGGAGAGATGGCTGAGTGGACTAAAGCGTCGGATTGCTAATCCGTTGTACGCATTTTTGTACCGAGGGTTCGAATCCCTCTCTTTCCGTTTATTGATGATTTGGGATTTTTTTCTTTTGAACTTATGCAATTTCTTTTTTTTTTTATTATTATTCCCTGTTTGTTTCATTTTTTACTAGTTCTTTTTGACTAGTTAAAGATGTCAAATAGATAGAAAAACAAAAAATACTTTAAAATCCAGCACAAGTAAGGAAAAGAAAAACGATTTTCTTATTCTTCACGTCCAGGATTACGTCCTGGATCATTAGATAGAAATCCGAAGATGAAAAGAGAAACAAAGAATATAACTATCGTGTAAACAAATAGTTTTAGAGTAAGCATTTAAAAATCTCCAAGATAATTAAAAAAAAAAAAACGACAGAGAAAGAGAATAGATTCTCTTCTATTTCATATTATGTTTCCTTTGAGACTCAGTTTTTAAGAAATAAAATTACTTAAGAAATTCGTTTGTATTAAGAGTTGAGCCTGTATATTTCATATACACAATATATTTCATATACACAATAAAGCACGTATTGGTGGTAGACTCAAATCGAATAATAGAATTTTTAGAAAAAAAGGAAATGATGAGATAATCCATATTTTTATTGTCTATACCAAAATTGCAAGATTTGTACTCACAGATTCACACTGTAAGACTTATCTGATCTTTAAAAAAGTTCAAATTTGAGTTTTCTAAGAAATTCTGACTTTTTTTAGGACATTATTCAAATTAAGGATCTTATCGAAAACTTACAGCAGCTTGCCAAACAAAAGCTAAGAGAAAAAAGAGTAAGGGTATTACTGGCATAAAATCTACAATTGGATTCAAAAAAGCATAAGCTTCGGGTAATTTTCCCAAGAAAAAACTACTTGAATAAAGGGCAGAGTTAATACAGACCAAGCTAAAGATATTAAGCATAACAAAAATGTTGTTCTTTAAGAAAATGAATTGTATTTTTGCTTTTTTTTTGAATTCTCATTTTTTTATTTTTTATTATCTTATTATTATATATATTATTATATATATGATATGATTTATTATATATCATTTAATATTATCCACTTTTTTTTATTCTACTTTTCTATTCACAATGAAATATAAAATGAAAGAAAAAAGTTGACAATGTTTGTAAGATTGGATAAAATGAAAGAAAAAAGTTGACAATGTTTGTAAGATTCAATAAAATCTAAGAATACAAAATGGGGCGTGGCCAAGCGGTAAGGCAGCGGGTTTTGGTCCCGTTATTCGTGGGTTCGAATCCTGCCGTCCCATATGATATCGATTTCATGAAATCGATATCATCTGATATCGATTCATGAAATCGATATCAGAGGTTTTTAGCCATAAACCATAAAAAAGGCGTTTCTGAGAAACATATTTTTTTTTATTTCTAAAAAATTGGAATATCTATGACTATGCATTATAGAGTATTTTTATGGTTGTAACATGGAGGAAAAACCAAAATGCAAAGAAAGGGATTCAATTCAATGCTGTTTAGTAGAAATTTAGAATACAGGTGTAGTTTAAGCAAATCAGTCGATAGTTTTGGTCCTATTGATGAAAATAACGATGTAAATGAAGACGCATCTAATTTTACTGATATGGATAATAACATTCCTAGCTGGAAGAACAATAGTGAAAATTCTAGTTATAGTCATGATTTGCTATCTGATAAAATTTTATCAGTTAGGTATAGTAATAGCGATACTTCTGAGATATATTATGATTTAGAAGATGTCAGCAACATACATAATTTGCTATCTTATAGCATTTTCTCAGTTTCCGTTAGGGATAGTAGTAATAATATATATAACATATATTATGATTTAGAAGATGTAAGCAAGATACATAATTTCCTAATTAAAAAAATTTTCGTAGAAGTGGCTAATAGCAATACTTCTGATAAAATTTTTTTAGTTTCAGTTAGGAATAGTAATAGTAATAGTACTACTTATGACATATATTATGATTTAGACGATATCGGCAGCATAAATAATTTCCTATGGGATACATTTTTTACAGGTAGGGATAGCAAGAGGAATACGTATAACATATATTATGATTTAGCGGATGTCAAGAACATATATAATTTTGTATTTGATAAAGTTTTTTCAGTTAGGGATAGTGATAGCAATACTTACGACATATATTATGATTACGATTATGATTATGATATTAGTGATTGGACAAATAACATGAATCATAACATTCAGAATTATCTTCGTTCTCAAATCTTTGAGGATATTGACAAATACAATGCCAGTGCCAGTTACTGTGATTGCGATAAGGGCCCAACTAGTGTTATAATTGTCATAAAGAGCACACATGATAGAGACGATCAATTTTCTATATCTGATACATCAGATACATCAGAGATATCAGAGATATCAGATACAGATGAACATGATAGAGACGATCCATTTTCTATATCTGATACATCAGATACATCAGAGATATCAGAGATATCAGATACAGATGAACATGATAGAGACGATCCATTTGCGATATCTGATACATCAGATACACCAGATACAGATGATATGTATGGTATATACGATCCAGATGATTTATTTGATACTCATCAAAAGAAGGATATATGTGAGAGACCTAGTGAGATATATCGTAGAAATGAAAATGATACTTTTGTTCGAATCGATTATAGCGATCCAGATTATTGGAATAAATTAGGTCGTTTATGGGTTTCATGCGAAACTTGCTATGGCTTAAATTATAAGAAATTTTTCCCAGCCAAAATGAATATTTGTGAGTACTGTGGCGAACATCTGAAAATGAACAGCTCAGATAGAATCGAACTTTTGATTGATCCAGGTACTTGGAATCCTATGGACGAAGAAATGGTGTCTCTGGATCCCATTAAATTTGATTCGATTGAATTGGATTTGAAAGAGAAAGAGGAATCTTTCAAAGCTGCTTGTCTGGAGCTGGAGAAAGAAATAGTGTCTCTGACAAATCTTTTTTTAGATTCAAAAAGGGTGTCTCTGGATGCCATTGAATTGGATTCGGAAGAGCAATCTTCGAAAGATCCTCTGGATGCAAAAAGGGTGTCTCTGGATCCCATTAAATTGGATTCGATTGAATTGGATTCGAAAGAGAAAGAGGAATCTTTCGAAGCTGCTTGTCTGGAGCTGGAGAAAGAAATAGTGTCTCTGACAAATCTTATTTTAGCTTCAAAATGGGTGTCTCTGGATGCCATTGAATTGGATTCGAAAGATCTTCTGGATGCAAAAGGGGTGTCTCTGGATGCCATTGAATTGGATTTGGAAGAGCAATCTTCCAAAGATCCTCTGGATGCAAAAGGGGTGTCTCTGGATGCCATTGAATTGGATTCGGAAGAGGAAGAGGAAGAGGAAGAAGACCAATCTTATATCGATCGTCTTGATTCTTATCAAGAAAGGACAGGATTACCAGAGGCAGTTCAAACAGGCACAGGTAAACTAAATGGTATTCCTTTAGCAATAGCTGTTATGGATTCTGAGTTTATAGCAGGTAGTATGGGATCCGTAGTGGGTGAGAAAATAACTCGGTTGATCGAATATGCTACCAATCAACTATTGCCTCTGATTATAATATGTGCGTCCGGAGGAGCGCGTATGCAAGAAGGAAGTTTGAGCTTAATGCAAATGGCTAAAATTTCCTCGGCTTTATATAATTATCAAATCAATCAAAAGTTATTCTATGTAGCGATACTTACATCGCCCACTACTGGTGGGGTAACAGCTAGTTTTGGGATGTTGGGGGATATCATTATTGCGGAACCAAACGCAACCATTGCATTTGCGGGTAAAAGAGTAATTGAATTATTGTTAAATGAGGAAGTGCCTGAAGGTTCCCAATCGGCTGATCTTTTATTTGACAAGGGATTATTGGATTCAGTCGTACCACGTCCCTTTTTAAAGCAATTTTTAACTGAGTTATTTCAGTTCCATGGTTTCGTTCCTTTGACTACTTAAAATTGGAGTAAAAATAAAAATTAATGTAGACTATCATACATATAATGGGATAATTTTCCAAATTCTAAATTTACTGTATTGTTTCCTTACAATAAGGAAACAATACAGTTAAAAAAAAAAAAATAAAAAAAAAAAACCATCTTTAGTTATTTATTTTATGAACTATAACTTTTTGTTACGAAATTTTATCGTAGGTTTCTACTTTAAAATACTGAATTCAACCGTTATGATCGGACTCTTTTATGGATTTCTGACTACAGCCTCCATAGGAGCACCGTCTTATCTCTTCCTTATTCGAGCCCGGGTTATGGAAAAAGGTTCCGAGACTGAAATAGCAGCAACAACCGGGTTTATTACGGGACGTCTCATGATGTTCATATCGATCTATTATGGGCCTTTGCATTTGGCATTGAATAGACCTCATACACTAACATTCTTAACTGTACCGTATTTTTTCTTTAACTATGTCTATCAAAATAACAAACAGTACTATTTGGGGGGTTGGGGTTGGGAATCCAACGTGGATTCTGGATACAAGAATCCAAATCCAAATCCAAATCCAAATTCAATACGTAATTTTAGGACTTGCAAAGTATTTTTGAACAATCTTTTTCTTCAATTATTGAACCCCCTTCTTTTGCCAAGTTCAATCTTAATAAGATTGATGCACATTTATCTGTTTCGATCCAACAATAAATTGTTATTTTTAACAAGTAGTTTTGTTGGGTGGTTAATTGGTCACATCTTGTTAATGAAATGTATTGGATTGGTATTAGTGTGGTTAAAGCAAAAAAATTCGATCAAATCTAAGATAACTAAGAGATTTGATAAATACATTCTCCTACAATTGTATAATTATATGGGGCAAATATTTGTAGTTCTGGCCTTTGTGATCTTTTTACACTATTTAGGCAGAATACCGCTCCCGTATTTGTTTACTGAGGAAATGATAGACTACGACGAGAGGGACTTGGACGAAATCCAAGCTGCAATGGATGCGGAAACGAAAGAAACGAACGAAGAAGATATTACTATTTATCTATCTCAGAATGAGAAGAACATGAATAGTGAGAAAAAGATAAAAATCGCCCCGTTCGAAAGATCTCTTGTAACTATTCTTTTCGATTTTCAAAGATGGAATCGGCCTTTGCGATATATAAAAAATGATCGCTTTGATCAGGTTGTAAGAGATGAAAATTCACAATTTTTTTTTCAATCATGTGAAAGTGATGGAAAAAAACGAATATCTTTCACGTATCCACCCCATTTATCTCATTTTCGGAAAATCCTGGAAAAAAAAATGGATCTCTTCAAAAGAGATAAAACCTCCTATAATGATAATGAATTGTATAATTATTGGAGCTCCATTAATGAACAAAAAAATAAACTAAGCAATGAATTATTTCAAAGGGCTAAAATTCTAGATAAGAAAGATAAGAAGAAAATGAATCCTGTGCATGTATTGGAAAATAGAATTCGATTATCTGATGATAGGAGAAAAAAAAAATACTTACCTAAAATATATGATCCTTTCTTGAATGGACCCGTTCGTGCAGAAATGCAAAAAAGCGGGTTATCGTTGGTTAAAAAGGAACCTGACACAACAAACTCCATTGTGCTAAATACTGGAGCAATCCAAAAAACCATTTCACCCTTGATGGGTGAAACTTACACAACAAACTCCATTTTGATAAATAAAATTCATGGTCTCCTTCTTTGTAATGATAGTCCAGAATTGGAACTTCTTTGTAGTGATACTGCAGAATTGGAACAGAAAATAGATAAATTTGATTTATTCACTGAAATGGGTTTTTATTTTAAATTAATGAGTAAATTTTCGGGAAAATCAGTATCAAGTTTTAATTTTGACGAACTTTATTTATTTCCAGAACATGAAAAAGTAAAAATCTATTCCGAAGAAAAAAAAAGAAAAAGAAACTTCTTATTCGACGCAATTCGGACTAGTCCTGCCAATCGTACAATTTTTCATCGAAAACTATGTAGTGAAATAAAGGAAATAAGTAAAGAAGTTCCTCGATGGTCATACCAATTAATCTCCGACGAGGATGTAGCCATGGAAATAAGCGCAAAGGATCCTCAGATTCGTTGCGGACCAATTGAGCGTATAGTTCTGTTCAATGCTAAAACAAAGGCAATCGGTATCGGTATCGCTGGTGGGGATATCAAAGATAATGACCCAGCCGACGAATATGCTGTAGCTGTTACTCCACGCGAACCAGAATTTGAGAGAGAACTTATCAGAGGATCTAGCCGCCCTCAAAGGCGTAAAACAGCAATTTTGAAACTCTTTCAAGGATCTGGACAGGTCCATTCCCCCGTTTTTTTGGAGGTAATAGACGACTACTTCATCTTTGGTGAGCTTTTCCATGATATCTCTCTTTATGTGAAAGAATATTTCAGGAAACCCGGTACTGATAATTCAGAATTTTTGGAGTTTATGAAAGAGCAAACAGAGAAACAGAAAGAGGACGAGAAAGACGAAGATGAAAATAGACTTAAAAAAATCGAAGAGGACTGGGAGAGCCTTCTATATGGTCTAGTAATCAGAAGTTTCGTATTATTATTCCAATCCATGTTTAGAAAATATATTCTATTACCTTCATTGATAATAATCAAAAATATAATTCGTATCTTATTATTTCAAAATCCAGAATGGTCAGAAGATTTTAGGGATTGGCAAAACGAAATCCATATTAAATGCAACTATCAGGGCATTCCAACATCTGATAACGAATTGCCATTAAAATGGGTGGACTCGGGTATTCAGATAAGGATCTTATGCCCTTTTGTTCTCAAAGCTTGGCACAACAAACCTAAGGTACGATCCACTGAAAAAAGATCCACTGAAAAAAGATCCACTGAAAAAAGATCCACTGAAAAAAGATCCACTGAAAAAAGATCCACTAACAAAAACTTCTGGTTTTTAACAGCTTATGGGACAATGGTCGAATCGTTCCTTGATGAGCATGTACCAAACCCATTTTCATTTTTGGGTCCCATTTTAAAACAAATAACAAAACAATTGAAAAAAGATTTGAAAAAGCGTTTTTCAAAATTGGATAATGAAAGAGAAAAAGAAAGAAAAAAAGAGTCTCGAATCCTGTTAAAAGAATTCAAAGAAATAGAAAACAAAAATAGGAGGTTAAAAAAAGAAGAATTGAGTGAAATCAAAAAAAATTCACCAATCAGTAAGAGTAATCCAATCATTGAGGAATCGCCAGAAAAAAGGATAAAAGATCTTAATGTTAAAACAAAGACAATCTTAAAAGAAATAAAAAACTTAGAAATAGAAAACTTAAAAGAAATAGAAAACTTAAAAGAAATAGAAAAAATGACAGAAGATCTTAATGTTCAAACAAAGGCAATCTTAAAAGAAATAGAAAACTTAAAAGAAATAGAAAACTTAAAAGAAATAGAAAAAATGACAGAAGAAAAAAAAGATGGGGTTATAACTTATGCTAAAAGATTAGCATTACAAAAAAATAGTTTGATGAAAATATTAAAAAGAAGAAAGGTTCGATTAATCCGTAAATCCAAATTATTTTTTCAACTTTTCATGGAAAGGCTATACATACATATCCTTAACTATATAGAAGATTTCCTTACTTCGAGCATTATACAACGTTATCTTAATTTATTTGAATTAACTGTAAATAAATCCATTTACAATAAAAAAAAAAATGAACAAAGTGTTGATAAAAGAAATCAAAGTATAATTCCATTTATGTCGATTATAGAAAAACCTTGGAATATTACGGATATGAATTCACAGAATTCTTTTGATGTATCTTCTTTGTCACAAGCTTATGTATTGTTTAAATTATCACAAATTCAAGTTACTAATGGATATCAATATAAGTTAAGATCCATTTTTGAATCACCTGGAAGATCTTTTTTTCTTAAGAATGAAATAAAGGATTATTTTTTTAGAATACAAGGAGGAAGATTCAATTCCAAATTACGACATAACAACCGTCCCGATTCTATAATGAATCAATGGACAAATTGGTTAAAGGTTCATTATCAATATGCTTTACCTCAGAGCGCATGGTCGAGATTAGTACCACAAAAGTGGAGGAATAGAATCCATGAACATCGCGTGGCTCAAAATAAAGATTTACTTGAATATGATTCATCTCAAAAAAGTCTATTAATTTTTTCCAAAAAACAAGAAGTAGACTTATTAAAAAATAAAAAAAAAATAAAAAAACAATATGGATATGATCTTTTCTCCTATCAATATATAAATTATGCAGATAAGAAAAAATCCTTGATTTATGGATATAAATCACCCTCTTATAACACACCTAAAAATATAAAAGAATTATTTGATATAATGGGCGATAGTTTTCTCCTAAATTATATAGGAGAAGATGGTATTATAGATGAAAAAAATAAGCCTAAACAGTATTTTGGAATGAATGCAAAAAGAAGGACGGCAAGGAGAAGGAATGGAAAAAGAAGGATGGCAATGAATGGAAGAAGGATGGCAATGAATGGAAAAAGAAAAAATAATTCTATAACGAATGAGAAATTATTGACTCCGAGATTTGGTTTTTTTTCAAAAGTAAGTGCATATAAGAAGAATCCTTGGATCTTACCAATAAATTTATTTTTTATGTCGTTTTATGGAAACAAAAACCGTCCTTATCAAGTCAACGAATACGGGGGTCCAAAAGGGCGAAAATTATATCTCAAGAAGTATTATTCGGCCACTCGTTCTAAGAAGTATAATATAACTAAATACAGGACGGGTCTAACTGGAGAACGGAATTTCTTACTAACTAAATATTTAGGTTATTTTGTGAGCTGTAAGCCGTCAGACGAAGAAGGAATATTTACGAATATCACCTTAATCGCTCTCCTGCTAAAATTTCAAAATGTAAAAAAATTTCTCATTTCATCTATAAAAAAGGCAGACCTACATCTAGAACCTATGGTGCGTCTCACGAGTGGGACCACTGCTTATACAGAATGTAGGGACACAATGGATGTGTTGGATAACGTACTCTTTTTTATAGAACCTGTTCGTGTTTCTATAAAAAACTACGAACAATTATTTATATATCAAACCATAAGCATATCATTGAAGCACAAACGCCAAATTTCGAAAATAAACTCAGAAAAAAGTAGTCTTGATCAAAAGATAACAGAAAACAAAGATAAAAATCATTATGATTTACTTATTCCTGAAAATCTTTTGTCCACTAGACGCCGTAGAGAATTGCGAATTCTAATTTGTTTGAGCCCGAGGAATCGCAAAACTATGGATAGAAACACAATAAATGAGAAAGAAATAAATAATTCTTCTGAAGTTTTCACTAAAAATAAAGATCTTGATAGCGATACAAAAAAACTAATGAATTTAAAATTCTTTCTTTGGCCAAATTATCGATTCGAAGATTTAGCTTGTATGAATCGCTATTGGTTTGATACACATAATGGAAGCCGTTTCAGTATATTAAGACTACATATGTATCCTAGATTGAAAATCTAGATTTTTGTTCTATTTATCATTATCATAATATTTCTCGTAACATATCTATCTGATATGTGAACATTTATATATATATTTATAGATAAATAAAATAAACGCCCACACGCATTGTGGAATTGATACGAATTCAATGATGTCTCCATTAAATAGAAACAAATCCATAGAAAAATGAATAAAATCTATTGTCTTATTTGTATTTTTAAAATACAAGACAATAGATTTTATTATTTTATGAATCCATAAATATGGTAAGTATTTATTATCTATTTGAATTACATTCCTTAATAATTAATTTGAAAAAAAAAAAAAGAAATTCAGAATTGTTAAATAAAATTAAGAGAAAATTTCATTTAAAAAATTCAAAATAAGTGTCTGTACTATTACAGATCAATAAAAATATCTACCAAAAAGGAGGGGGGGAAAGCTTTCATTTTATGATAAAAAATTCATTTATACCTGTTATTTCACAAAAAAAAGAAGAAAACCCGGGATCGGTTGAATTTCAAGTATTCAACTTCACTAATAAGATACGAAGACTTACTTCACATTTTGAATTACACCCAAAAGACTATTTATCTCAAAGAGGTTTACGTATAATTCTGGGAAAACGGCAACGACTATTGTCGTATTTGTCAAAGAAAAACAAAATACGTTATAAAAATTTAATAAATCGGTTGGGTATTCGGGATTCACAAATTAGCTAATTTCAAGAATCATTTGTAATTATTCGATTTAATAGATACTGAATTTTGATTCACTTTTTTTTGAACGATTCATGGAAGAATGAATCGAGGAAAAACCTATGAATGTCCCAGCTACAAGAAAAGACCTCATGATAGTAAATATGGGGCCTCAACACCCATCGATGCATGGTGTTCTGCGACTTATTGTTACTCTGGATGGTGAAGATGTTATTGATTGTGAACCAATATTGGGTTATTTACACAGAGGTATGGAAAAAATAGCGGAAAACCGAACAATTATACAATATCTCCCTTATGTAACACGTTGGGATTATTTAGCTACTATGTTCACAGAAGCAATAACTGTAAACGGACCGGAACAATTGGGAAATATTCAAGTACCTAAAAGAGCCAGCTATATACGAGTAATTATGTTGGAGTTAAGTCGTATAGCTTCTCATCTACTATGGCTGGGACCTTTTATGGCAGATATTGGTGCACAAACCCCTTTTTTCTATATTTTTAGAGAAAGAGAATTAATATATGATCTATTCGAAGCTGCGACAGGTATGAGAATGATGCATAATTTTTTTCGTATTGGGGGAGTAGCGGCTGATCTACCTTATGGTTGGATAGATAAATGTTTTGATTTCTGCAATTATTTTTTAACAAGGGTTATTGAATATCAAAAACTTATTACGCGAAATCCAATTTTTTTAGAACGGGTTGAAGGAGTGGGTGTTGTTGGTAGAGAGGAAGTTATAAATTGGGGGTTATCAGGACCCATGCTTCGGGCTTCCGGAATACAATGGGATCTACGTGAAGTTGATAATTATGAGTGTTACGAGGAATTTGATTGGGAAGTTCAATGGCAAAAAGAAGGAGATTCATTAGCTCGTTATTTAGTTCGAATTGGTGAAATGGTGGAATCCATAAAAATAATTCAACAGGCTTTGGAAGGAATTCCAGGGGGGCCTTATGAAAATTTAGAAATTCGCTCCTTTGATAGAGAAAAGGAGCCAGAATGGAATGATTTTCAATATCGATTCATTGGTAAAAAATCGTCTCCTACTTTTGAATTGCCGAAACAAGAACTTTATGTGAGAATTGAGGCCCCCAAGGGAGAATTAGGAATTTTTCTAATAGGAGATCAGAATGGTTTTCCTTGGAGATGGAAAATTCGTCCACCTGGTTTTATCAATTTGCAAATTCTTCCTCAATTAGTTAAAAGAATGAAATTGGCTGATATTATGACAATACTAGGTAGCATAGATATCATTATGGGAGAAGTTGATCGTTGAAATGATAATTGATACAACGGAAGTCCAAGATATAAACTCCTTTTCCGGATTGGAATCTTTCAAAGAGGTCTATGGAATTCTATGGATACTTGTACCAATTTTGATTCTTGTCTTGGGAATTACAATAAGTGTACTAGCAATTGTATGGTTAGAAAGAGAAATATCTGCAGGGGTACAACAGCGTATTGGACCTGAATATGCTGGTCCTTTTGGAATTATTCAAGCTCTAGCAGACGGAACAAAACTACTATTCAAAGAAAATCTTATTCCATCTAGGGGAGATATTTATTTATTCAGTATCGGACCATCCATATCAGTCATATCCATTCTAATAAGTTATTCAGTAATTCCGTTTGGCTATAACTTTGTTTTATCTGATTTCAATATAGGTGTTTTTTTATGGATTGCTATTTCTAGTATTGCTCCCATTGGACTTCTTATGTCAGGATATGGCTCAAATAATAAATATTCCTTTTTGGGTGGTCTACGAGCTGCTGCTCAATCCATTAGTTATGAAATACCATTAACTCTATGTGTCTTATCAATATCTCTACGTGCGATTCGTTGAAACTTAAAAAGCTATTCGATGTTATTGCTATGCTCCTCTCTTTATAGTACTATATTTCTATATCGTACTATATAGCCAATAAATTGAATAGAAACCTTCATTCTCTTTATTTTCTTTTTCACAATTCTGATTGAAGAACTAAATTAGATAGTTATATGAGTGAAATAAAACAGCTTATATCGAATCTAATTTCAGAATACTATATTCCTTCTAGTTAATAGATAGTATGATGATTTTATAAGGGCAGTAAAAATATTGAGTCTCATTTTCTATGTATAAGAATGAAATAAAATTATAAACAGAAGAGGACATTTAACCCAAGATTGGATAATTTGTGATCCTGTTTTGAAGCGGTCTCAAAAGAGCAACCTTCTTGAGTTTTAGTTACCATTTTTATGAATTATCATAAATATATAAAAATAAATAAGGGGGGTTAATAAAAAAGACTGGATGGTTAGAAACACCAAGATACACAAAGGATTAGTAACACAGATTTTGTAAATTATCCAAAAGACAATTTACGCAGAATATAAAAAGAATAATAATTGGGGGCTTTAACTTGGTAGAAAAAAGAAAGCAGTACTCCCCACAACTCCGATCCAGAGTATGCTTCCATCCACTCACTAAATAAATTACTATCAGGAACGAAAAAATCCTTTCCAATTTTTTGAGGTCCCTTTTTCATAGCACAAAAAAGAAGAATAGGAACGAAAAAAAAAAAATAACAAATCAAAAACGAAAAATAGATTTCTCTTTCGTTTTTGATTTCTTATATCCATATTCATGGAGATAAAATTCATATCATAATTAAGAAACGAATGTGTAATTATTTTTCGTCATTCAAAATCATGAGGGTTATTGAGAATTATAAAAGAGTATTTTATTGAAGAATTCAGTTATTACTCAACAAATTTGTATTTTTTAGGGATGAGATCAATTCAGAAGTGCTTTAATTGGATGGATCTTTTATTAAAATAGATTTCTCTTTCTTATTTTGTTATTTCTAGAACAGACAGAATTGAATTGGTCTAATTAAGAACCGTTCGATAGATTTTCATCTTCTATATCTTAGGGATATATCAAGAGATAAATTTAGGGATATATCAAGAGATAAATAATCGACCCGGTCCTTAGATTTACGTAAGGCTTTCCAGGAGCCGTATGAGGTGAAAATCTCATGTACGGTTCTGTAATAGAGATGGGAACAGTAATGTTATCACCGACTAGAATTATCTAACAGTTTAAGTACAGTTGATATAGTTGATGCGCAATCAAAATATGGTTTTTGGGGTTGGAATTTGTGGCGTCAACCTATGGGTTTCATCGTTTTTCTAATTTCTTCGCTAGCCGAATGTGAAAGATTACCTTTTGATTTACCAGAAGCAGAAGAAGAATTAGTAGCTGGTTATCAAACAGAATATTCAGGTATTCGATTTGGTTTATTTTACGTTGCTTCCTATTTAAACCTTTTCATTTCTGCATTATTTGTAACAGTTCTTTACTTGGGCGGTTCCAATATTTCTATTCCGTACATATTTGTTTCTGAATTTTTTGAAATCCGTAAAACATACGGAGTTTTTGGAACTACAATTGATCTCTTTATTACATTAGCTAAAAGCTATTTTTTGTTATTCGTTTCTATCATAACAAGATGGTCTTTGCCTAGGCTAAGAATGGATCAATTATTAAATCTTGGATGGAAATTTCTTTTACCGATTTCTCTCGGTAATCTATTATTAACAACTTCGTCTCAATTGTTTTCGCTGTAAAAGATGTTCTATATTCATTACTTGTCTCAAATAAGAGAAAGAAATCAAACAAAACTATACTATTCATAGATATTTACAATATGTTCCTTATGGTAACTGGGTTCATGAATTATGGTCAACAAACAGTACGAGCTGCAAGGTACATTGGTCAAAGTTTCATGATTATCTTATCTCACGCAAATCGTTTACCTGTAACTATTCAATATCCTTATGAAAAATTAATAACATCAGAACGTTTCCGCGGTCGAATCCATTTTGAATTTGATAAATGCATTGCTTGTGAAGTATGTGTTCGTGTATGTCCTATAGATTTACCCGTTGTTGATTGGAAAATGGAAACAGATATTCGAAAGAAACGATTGCTAAATTACAGTATTGATTTCGGAATCTGTATTTTTTGTGGTAACTGTATTGAGTATTGTCCAACAAATTGTTTATCAATGACTGAAGAATATGAACTTTCAACTTATGATCGTCATGAATTGAATTATAATCAAATTGCTTTGGGCCGTTTACCAATGTCAATAATTGATGATTGTACAATTCGAACAATTCAAATCAAAAAAGACCATTTTTTTTAATAAAAAAAAACGAATATTCTATATATATATATAATATATATAAATTATATAAATAAAATAATCGAAATAAAATATATTTTCAAAAATTCTATAAAAAATAAAGAATATAGTCGATATCATATTACTAGAAATAATATTCTATATTAGAGAACTAGATTGAATATATAAATATATTATCGAAATTGAAAATATTTTTGAATTTCAATAAGATTTTCAATGGTTATATATGTTCTATCTACCTTTATACTTTAGTTTTAATATCGTTTCAAAACTACTCTTTCGTATAAAGAGTGGAATGACATTGATTATAACTATATCAATTTAAACTACTTAGGTTTTTCAATGCAAAGAAAAATTGAAGTATATCCAAATTTTTTCCTGGTCATATCAATAAGGTCATGAAATTTCGATTTCTTTGTCTTTTTTTTTTTTTACATAGAATGGATTTGCCTGAAACGCTGCACGATTTTCTTTTAGTCTTTCTGGGATCGGGTCTTATATTAGGAAGTTTAGGAGTAGTATTACTTACCAACCCCATTTTTTCTGCTTTTTCGTTGGGACTGGTTCTTGTTTGTATATCTTTATTATATATTTTAGCAAACTCGCATTTTGTAGCTGCATCACAGCTACTTATTTACGTGGGAGCTATTAACATTTTAATCATATTTGCTGTGATGTTCATGAATAGTTCCGAATATTACCAAGATTTAAATCTTTGGACCGTAGGGGATGGAATTACTTTGATAGTTTGTACAAGTATTTTTGTTTCATTAATAACTATTATTTCAGATACATCATGGTACGGAATTATTTGGACTACAAGACCAAATCAGATTATTGAGCAAGATTTGATAAGTACTAGTCAACAAATTGGAATTCATTTATCAACAGATTTTTTTCTTCCATTTGAACTAATTTCAATAATTCTTTTAGTTTCTTTGATAGGTGCAATTGTCGTAGCTCGCCAGTAAGAAATCTTGAGAGAACTAGTAATAGAAATTAAGATTCTTTTTTTTTTTCAATTTTCTCACATTCATTTCTGTCGAATTCTATGTGAAGTGAAAGAGTTTTTATGTAGAAATTCGTTTTTTTATTGCCGATATATTCTTTTGTTAATGAATCCAAATTTATAAGGAGTTGTTCAATGATGCTCGAACATGTACTTGTTTTGAGTGCCTATTTATTTTCTATTGGTATCTATGGATTGATCACGAGCCGAAATATGGTTAGAGCCCTTATGTGTCTTGAACTTATACTGAATGCAGTTAATATAAATCTAGTAACTTTTTCTGATTTTTTTGATAATCGCCAATTAAAAGGAAATATTTTTTCAATTTTTGTTATAGCTATTGCAGCTGCTGAAGCGGCTATCGGACTGGCTATTGTTTCCTCAATTGCTCGTAACAGAAAATCAACCCGTATCAATCAATCGAATTTGTTGAATAAATAGCATTAATCCTATCATAATTAATAATAAAGTCGAATTTCAAATAGTGTAATATTAATCAATTCATTTGAGTATTTATTCGACACAACTTATGATCATATCATGTTTGCATTGTCTAAATTAAAGTATCCTGGTCCTCTTCTATTCCCTCTTCTAAATTTATCTAGACGCCTTTTTTTATTAACAGTTAACAATATTATCACAAATCATTGATTCATCTGGTATATAAATATAGGATTCATTTACGAGTTTACTAGATCGATAATTTTCATTTTGGAACATCCAAAATTACTATAGATAATGTCACATTCAGTAAAGATTTATGATACATGTATAGGATGTACTCAATGTGTCCGAGCCTGTCCGACAGATGTATTAGAAATGATACCTTGGGGTGGATGTAAAGCTAAGCAAATAGCTTCTGCCCCAAGAACAGAGGACTGTGTTGGTTGTAAGAGGTGTGAGTCCGCTTGTCCGACGGATTTCTTAAGTGTTCGAGTTTATTTATGGCATGAAACAACTCGAAGTATGGGTCTAGCTTATTGATTCGTTTCAAAAAACACCACACGAATACGTTTTTTACTGGGAAAAACTCGTGCTCAAAATAAAAAAGAAAATCTTTTTTTTCTTTTTTATTTTGAGCACGGGCTTTTCTGGCCCAAGTGTATCTTATTTTTATCACGAATTATTTTCCTTGGTTAACAATAGTTGTTGTTTTCCCAATAGCCGCAGGTTCCTTCATTTTCTTATTTCCTCATAGGGGAAATAAGGTAATTAGGTGGTATAGCATTTGTATATGCTTAATCGATCTCCTTCTAACAACCTATGCATTTTGTTATCATTTCCAATTGGATGATCCACTAATTCAACTGACGGAGAATTATAAATGGATCAATTTTTTTGATTTTTACTGGAGATTAGGAATAGATGGACTCTCTATAGGCCCTATTTTACTGACAGGATTGATAACTACTTTAGCCACTTTAGCGGCTCAGCCGGTTACTCGAGAATACCAATTCTTCTATTTCCTGATGTTAGCAATGTATAGCGGTCAAATAGGACCATTTTCTTCTCGAGACATTTTACTTTTTTTCATCATGTGGGAATTGGAATTAATTCCCGTTTATCTACTTTTATCCATGTGGGGGGGAAAGAAACGTTTGTATTCAGCTACAAAGTTTATTTTGTACACTGCAGGAGCTTCTGTTTTTTTATTAATGGGAATTCTGGGTATCGGTTTATATGGCTCTAATGAACCAACATTAAATTTTGAAACATTAATTAATCAATCATATCCCGTGGGACTCGAAATAATATTCTATACGGCATTTCTTATTGCTTTTGCTGTCAAATCGCCGATTATACCCTTACATACATGGTTACCAGATACCCACGGAGAGGCACATTACAGCACTTGTATGCTTTTAGCCGGAATCTTATTAAAAATGGGAGCATATGGGTTGGTTCGAATTAATATGGAATTTTTTTCCCACGCTCATTCCATATTTTCCCCCTGGTTAATGATATTAGGTTCTATTCAAATAATCTATGCCGCTTCAACATCTTTTGGTCAACGGAATCTAAAAAAAAGAATAGCTTATTCTTCCGTATCTCATATGGGTTTTATAATTATAGCAATTGGTTCTATAAGTGATACTGGTCTCAACGGGGCCATTTTACAAATAATATCTCATGGATTTATTGGCGCTGCCCTTTTTTTCTTGGCAGGAACTAGTTATGATAGACTGCGTCTTCTTTATCTTGACGAAATGGGCGGAATGGCTATCCCAATGCCAAAAATATTCACTATTTTCACTATCTTATCAATGGCTTCTCTTGCATTGCCTGGCATGAGCGGTTTTGTTGCAGAATTGATCGTTTTTTTTGGAATAATTACTAGTCAAAAATATCTTTTCATGATGAAAATACTAATTACTTTTGTAACAGCAATTGGAATGATATTAACTCCTATTTATTTATTATCTATCTTACGGCAGATGTTCTATGGATACAAGTTTTTTAATACACCAAACTCTTCTTTTTTTGATTCTGGGCCCAGAGAATTATTTATTTCGATTTCTATCCTTATACCCATAATAGGTATTGGTATTTATCCAGATTTCATTTTATCATTTTCGGTTGACAAGGTTGAAGCTATTCTATCTAATTTTTGATGGATAATTTTTGTGAATAAATGAATAAAAAAGATAAAAAAAAATATTTTTCCGTTAGATTCATTTAAAAAATTGAAATTAGAATCGAATATGTTTGTTGTTTGTGAGAACCCCTTGAATCATTACATTACTTGATTGAAAGGGTTCTCGACGATTTATGGAAAGTATATATTTATATGCTTTCCATATTTTTCTTTCTCAGGTTCTTTTAGTCAATTAGATGTAAATGAACCATAACTATGTAGTCCTATTCCTAATAGATTGATCCCCAAATAACATATCCAAATTATAAGAAATCCTATCGAGGCCACTATTGAAGAATTGACACCTTCGAATTTTTTATTTTTTCTAGTATGTAAATAAATCGCGAATATGGTCCAAGTAATAAAGGCCCAAGTTTCCTTTGGATCCCAATTCCAATAGGAACCCCATGCCTCGTTAGCCCATACTGCTCCTGAAAGAATACCGACCGTTAAAAAGAGAAAACCCAGACTAATAATACGATAACCCCAACGATCCAATTGTTGAATAAATTGAGACCTGTAATAATTTCTAGAAGAAGAAAAAGAAGTTTTTCGTAAAACATTGTTTCTTTCATTCCTATTCATGTATTTGATTTCAACAAAATCAACTGATTTTTTTAAAGAATCCAAATTGTTTTTTTTACCAAGAATTTGGATGACTTCTTGAAACGTAATGGCTAAAATAGCCACTGATAATAATGATCCACATAAAAGAGCTGCATAGCCCAGTATCATCATACTTACGTGCATCATTAGCCAATGGGATTGTAGAGCGGGTACTAATATTACGGATTGATGCATTTTGGTTAAAAGACCCGAAGTCGCAAAGCCTTCGGTAAAAATAACACTTGGTGCAATTATTGTACTTAAAAGGTTTTTCTCCTTTTTAAAAAAAAGAACCATATGAAAAATTGAAAAACCCCATGAAAGAAAGATTAGGGATTCATATAAATCACTAAATGGTAAATGTCCCGAAAAAAACCAACGAGTAATTAACAATCCCGTTACACAGAAAAAAGTTATTATCATGGCTTTTTTGGACAAATCATATAATCCTACAATTTCATTGACTAATAAGGTTATCAAATGAATTGAAATAACAATTGATATCAGGGAAAACGATATATGAGTTAATATATGCTCTAAAGTTGAAAATATCATATATATATAATGAAAACAAAAATATCTGAAAATAAAAAAGGTATGAATACTCGGAATAGAAATAGGGAATTGAATTCATTATAGGACTTATGATATGATTCTTTTACAATTTTTAAAATAAAATATAGTATGCCATGCCGCTACTCGGACTCGAACCGAGATGCTCTAGCACTGCTTCCTAAGAGCAGCGTGTCTACCAATTTCACCATAGCGGCTTACTCGAAATCATAATAACCAATTCTTTAGTCAATCGTCGAGATTAAATAAAGTAAAGTCCGATATTTATTGAGTACATTTCTAAACATTTATTATATAAATTGAGAATAAAAAGTAATTTCATTTTTTCTAATATTGAAAAGATATGAATAGAGAAATATATGATATATGGAATCATTTTATATTTAAGTAAAAGAACGTTTTGATTTCTATATTCATTTGTATTTTTTTTTTTTCAATTTTGACTTTTTCAAATAAAAAAAAAAGCACTCTAGAACTATCTAGTTCTGACTTGAATCCAGTAATGAAAAAGATAATTCTTTTTTTGTAGTTGCTTATGACTCATTCAAAAAAATTAGATTATAGATATATTTCGAATATATTATATATTATTCTATAATATATAATATATTCGAAATAGATGTCTATAATAGTATTAGTATAAAATGACTATTAAACAATACTCTTTGAATCGAGCTAATTCATAGTATTCCAGTCCAAGATTTTTATTTCTTACAAAAAAAACTTTTTGAGTTACCTGTAAAAATAGATTCAGCTAATGAAAAGGCTTTCAATGCTGCCGTATATCCTTTTTTTTTCCAAAAATTCTTACGAATTTTTTTTTTTGATATAGAAGTGCGTTTTTTTGGAACTGGCATACAAGTAGTATAGTTTTTTCGTTGCTATAGTTTGATGTGAAAGACATTTATTTGTTCTGTAAATGAAAACGAATTATTCTGCAATTAGCCGTATGTCTTATCTATCTGAATTCACTCTTTCTTTTTTTTTCGATCAAACAAAAGGTAAAGTAAAAACATTGAATTTTTCCAAATTTTTCATAGATAATAGATATATATGGATCTCTTTTTATTGTAATGTAAAATAATCAATTAGTTCAAAAAGGAACTAATGTTTCTGAATAAAAAAAAAGATTATTTTTTATTATTTTTATAATTTATTTCTATCAAAATAAACAAATGTTGTTAGTTTTGGTGTACTGATTTATCCTCATCCTCGCTCTATAGATAACAATTTTTATTTTACAATTTTATTTATTTAATATATAGTCATTTTTCTTAATATTTTGTGAATATATATAAATTAAAAAATGACTAACCTAACATATGAATTAATAGTCATAGGAATTAATAGTAATATTCATTAATGAATATATTACTTTATATAATATATATATATATATATTTTCACTAGGAATTTTCTTATTGGCCGGTTTTCACTTTGTACTTTCCAATATTGAGACCATTGTGCAAAGATTCAGAACAATTAAGAATATCAAATTCTATTTCTATATCCACTTTTTTATTAACCGAACCCCTTTACAAAAGAGATAAAACAAACGAATAAGAAACAAAATTCATCAAGAATCAAAATATTTTTTATTCTTTTTTTTTTTTTTGTATGGAATATACACATCAATCTTCATGGATCATACCTTTAATACCTCTTCCAGTTCCTATTTTAATAGGGGTAGGACTTCTACTTTTTCCCACGGCAACAAACAATATTCGCCGTATGTGGGCTTTTCCTAGTATTTTCTTGCTAACCATAGTTATGATTTTTTCAATCGATTTATCTATTCATCAAATCGAGAATAGTTCTATCTATCAATATGTATGGTCTTGGACTATAAATAATGATCTTTCTTTAGAGTTTGGTTACTTGATCGATTCACTTACTTCTATTATGTCAATATTAATCACTACTGTTGGTATTCTGGTTCTAATTTATAGTGATAGTTACATGTCTCATGATCAAGGCTATTTGAGATTTTTTACTTATATGAGTTTTTTTAATACTTCAATGTTAGGATTAGTTACTAGTTCAAATTTGATACAAGTTTATATTTTTTGGGAATTGGTTGGAATGTGTTCTTATCTATTAATAGGTTTTTGGTTCACACGTCCTATTGCGGCAAATGCTTGTCAAAAAGCGTTTGTAACGAATCGTGTAGGGGACTTTGGTTTATTATTAGGAATTTTGGGTTTTTATTGGATAACCGGTAGTTTGGAATTTAGGGAGTTATTTCAAATATTCAATAACTTAATTTATAAGAATGAGGTGAATATTATTTTTGTTACTTTGTGTGCCCTCTTGTTATTTTGCGGATCAGTTGCAAAATCTGCCCAATTCCCTCTTCATGTATGGTTACCAGATGCTATGGAAGGTCCTACTCCTATTTCTGCTCTTATACATGCTGCGACTATGGTAGCAGCGGGAATTTTTCTTGTAGCTCGACTTCTTCCTCTTTTCATAGTTATACCCTCCATAATGACTGGAATAGCTTTGATAGGTATAATAACAGTAGTATTAGGAGCTACTTTCGCTATTGCTCAAAAAGATATTAAGAAAAATTTAGCCTATTCTACAATGTCTCAATTGGGTTATATGATGTTAGCTTTAGGTATGGGCTCTTATCGAGCGGCTTTATTTCATTTGATTACTCATGCTTATTCAAAAGCATTGTTGTTTTTAGGATCTGGATCCATTATTCATTCAATGGAAGCTATTGTTGGATATTCTCCAGATAAAAGTCAAAATATGGTTCTTATGGGCGGTTTAACAAAACATGCGCCAATTACAAAAACGGCTTTTTTAATGGGTACACTTTCTCTTTGTGGTATCCCACCTTTTGCTTGTTTTTGGTCCAAGGATGAGATTCTTAATGATAGTTGGTTGTATTCACCAATTTTCGCAATAATAGCTTGTTCCACCGCAGGATTAACAGCATTTTATATGTTTCGAATTTATTTACTTGTTTTTGAAGGATATTTAAACGTTCATTTTCAAAATTTCAATGGAAAGAAAAATAGTTCATTCTATTCAATATCTTTATGGGGCAAAGAAGAAAAAAAAAAATTAAAAAAGAAAATTCATTTATTAGCTTTATTAACAATGAATAATAATGAAAGGACTTCTTTTTTTCGGGAGAGGACATATTCACATCGAAGAAATCGAAATGTCAAAAGCATAAGACGTCTTTTTCTTGATAGTACCCATTTTGGTACTAAAAACATTCCTTTTTTTTATCCTCATGAATCAGACAATACTATGATATTTTCTATGCTTGTATTAGTACTATTTACTTTCTTCGTTGGGTCCATTGGAATTTCTTTCAGCCAAGACGGAATAGATTTGGATATATTATCTAAATTGTTAATTCCGTCTATAGATCTTTTCCATCAAAATTCAAAGAATTCTGTGGATTGGTATGAATTTTTTATAAATGCAACTTTTTCGGTGAGTATAGCTTTTTTCGGAATATTTATAGCGTCTTTTTTCTATAAACCAATTTTTTCTTCTTTACAAAATTTGAACTTATTGAATTTATTTCAAAAAAGTGTTCCTAAAAAAATGATTGCTGATAAAATGATCAATATTATATATGATTGGTCATATAATCGTGGTTCTATAGATGCTTTTTTTGAAGTATCTTTAATTGCGAGTGTAAGAAAGTTAGCTAAATTCTATTATTTTTTTGATAAACAGGTAATTGATGGAATTCCAAATGGAGTTGGAATTTTCAGTTTTTTTATAGCAGAGGCTATCAAATATGTGGGAGGGGGGCGAATTTCTTCGTATATTTTCTTTTTTGTATTTATCTTTTTAGTAATTTGTTATTATATATTTCTTTATCTATTTATATAATAAAATTATGGAACATAAGAAAATCTACTGTACTATAGATTTTCAACCAAAATTGGGGTTATCCGCTAAGAATTATGGTAGAGTTGTTTATGAATGTCTCATCTCAAAAGCTTCGGGTAAATCACGAAAGCTACCGTAGCAGCTGCAATAGGAGTATAAATTATTTTCTCTTTTTTGTTTGAAAAGATTCAGGGGC